TCGTTAATTTCTTCATGCTCATTCCAAGTTCGAAGTACCATTTGTACAAATAAGGCTCCCCTTCTTCACACAATTGCTTCTTTATATAGATAGATATAGGATCTATGAGGCAATTTCCTAGAAGTACTTTTTGTGCAACAGCCCTTCCTATCTGATAGAAAAGGATCCCGTGATCCTGAACCGGTATTACATGGGCTCGCATATCCCAAGTTTGTCTATGAAGAGCAGATCTAATTGTATTAGTGTCTAGAATGGATTTCTTCTGTGTAATACTAATTGATAGGGCCTCATTGGCAAGTGCTACAAGATCTCGTGCACTGGAACCCATGGCTGTGGACCCGAATCGAGTAGTATGGAACATTTCCTTTTCCAAGTGAAATCCCCTAGTATATGAAAGAGTGAAAAAGCGCTTTCGTTGTTGTGGAATAAGAAGCCTTCGTATCTTAATACATGTATGGAATTGATTCGGGGCTATTAGAGCGGGATCCACTTTTTGGGGAATATGAGTCGAAGCAATAACAAGAATATTTCTAGTAGAACATCTTTTACAATCCCTGGAGAGATAGTTCACTAATAGACCGAGGGATAAGTCCTTCGACTCTTTCATATCCAGATCATGAATGCCTGGAATCCATATTATGCAAGGAGACATTGCTTTTGCTAATTCGAATTGAAGGGTGATATAAAATCGGTCTATTTGCCCCAGCAGGTCAATAGTGAACTCATCCATCGCATCCTCAGCTAGCCACTTTACACGCAACAGCTCTATATCAAGGTCACTAGCATCAATATCGTCACTAGCAGGAATATCGTCACTAGCAGGAATATAGTCACTAGCATCAATATCGTCACTAACATCACAGTCACTCTCATCCGCCTCCTCATCAATAATAAACTCTATAGGCTTGCTATCCGGGAACTTGTTCAGAAATACTGTAATGAAAGGAAGATAGGAGTTTGTCATTAGGTATTTGACCAAATAGGATCGTCCGCTTCCTATAGAACCTATCACTAAAATACCACTAGAGGGGGGTAAGGCTAAGCGGAGCGAAAAGGGTTTTCCATGAGACGGGAAATGAAAACTATTAGCCCCACACGAAGTTTGTGAATAAGTGATTGTCTGATAATGAGCAAGGAATATCCGCCTTTCTGCTAAACAGGATGTATTGAACTCATAATTCATTAGATACTTTTGATGAATGTCAACTAAGTATCGTAAGTAAATTGTTCCCGGTTGTTCAATCATTTGATAAGCAGAGTCATTCTTTGATAAATGATCACTATGAGTCAGACTCAATAGAATTTGATCAATACTTTTTTCTGTCGTTAAGGTGGAGATGGAGAACTGAACCAAGAAGTCTCTTTCTTTATCACTAATCCAATGATTGTCATTGTTCGCGAACCAGAATTCTATTGGATTACCATCAATCCAATCATCGCTCATGTTTTCTCTTTTTCTTATCAATGAATAGATCTCTTTACTTGTATGACTTAGATGTCTCGTATTTCTCAAAAAAAGAATTCGATTGATGGGATTTGGTATGATACTTATGAGATCGATGAGATTGATATTCAAATAGTTCTTCTTAGAACGTATAGAATATCCTAATTGTTGCAGAGCAACTAGAAAGAGATTCTTTAACTTTAACCAGAAAGAATTCAGTTCAGATGTGGGATACCCAGCCAGAAGTTTTCGCAACTCAATTATGTATGATGGATTCATCAAAGGTTTGATCTTTTCGAACTCTGTCTGTAACTCACTATAGGTTCGGGAAACAAAGAAAAGACGTGTACAAACGAGATGTCCAGTAACAAGAAGAAGGAAAAGGATTGAATAGAGGAACTCCTGAACATTTGGCGAGCTCAGATGTGTCGATATCAATGGTGACTCATTATTTCGATGAATCTTTTGTTCGGACAGAAGAAAATTATGTAAACACTTACTTGAAATCTCACTTATCAGATTCCATTGTGTCTTCCACAATTTTTTTGGAAGAATTCGCGCTGCTCCATGCATCATAATATCATGAAAAATGAATACAAATTTTTGACGGCTTTTACGTAGTATCGGCAATAGGTCTGAAAAAGTCTCTAACAATATCAAACGTAGATATTTGCACCCTGTTAAAGTAAAGAACCATGGCATATATGTTTGGAATAGATTCCATTTTGATTTTAAGAGAGTTGAAAAAGCACTCTTTGGTTGAAAGGTTCTATACATCTGCTCTTTCTCAACGCATTTCTTTAGACAAAGACTCCGTTTTTTCCTCTTTTCGGATGGTAAATATTTCTCAGAACGTGTAGTGTGAATCAAACCCATGTTTGAATTGAAATTGAGATACTGATGCAAGTTCTTCTTTTCTGAATCAGATAGATTCATATCTGAAAGAGGTTGACAAAAAGTTCTTTCAAAATGGACTTTTTGTCCCTCTTTTAGAGGTGTTCCAGAAATGTCTGCAATCGAGTAAATAGCTCCACGAACTAATGGATCGGATCGAAT